TGTATCAATTTACATTTCATTATGTCATTAACTAAGAAATCCCAATTTGAGGATTCAAATCCAAGAATCGTTCATGAATTCGCAGTCAGCAGTTAACAGTTAACGGTTCCAATTGGTTTTGTCATAAATTTTTTGTGATGGAAAATCACATTTTCTTTTTCATTCAATTCAATAGAAGAGTGAGAAAAGGCTTTTAGCATTGTGTATTTTTTGAGATACTATATAATCAATCGGGGGATAAATCAAAAAGGGAAGGTTTTTTTTAGGAAAAGGGTTAAGGAAAAGAGGACTGGAGATGCAAGTAGAATAAAAAAAAAGCTGTTCGTTAATCCAGGAACATTTTCATATATTTTGTATCATTTTGGCGGCATGGCCGAGTGGTAAGGCGGGGGACTGCAAATCCTTTTTCCCCAGTTCAAATCCGGGTGTCGCCTAATCAACAAAAGACTCAAAATATCTTCTTCTGTTATCTGTTAATATAACTCGCCGAATTATTACCTATCAGAATATCAGAAAGGGGCTGTTCATTCTTGTTTGCTTCTAAGCATAAGCATCTTAGCTGGGTGGGGTTTGTTTTGTATAGTATAAATAAAAGATTCTAAATCCTTGGGATTCTATGCTATTTTAATAGCAGAGGGATTACCAAGACTTCGGTTGACTACTTACTAATTATTTATTAATGTCGTGTACAATGACTGGATCTTGAGCTAGATTGGAGAGTTTGATTTGATAGGAAATCTAATTGGATGGAATTAATAGTTGTGGTAAAGGGGCCGAAGACAACGAACGACGGACTCGCGCGAATCCTGGTCGGGATATTGATTGAATAGATAGTTTCTTTTTATATTTATTTTTTATTTATAGAAGAAAGGAAGGGGAAAAAGAATTTCTTTTCGGCAACCCTTAATCAAGAATATACTGTCTCCCTACTATGAGATAATCGTCGAGAAAGATAGGGTTCGGGTTAGATCAAAAGGGGAATTTGTGGTATGGAATAGATAATGGTTTTTATTTTTATGCTTTTTACTTAGAAAGATCAACAAAAACGGAATAGGCCTTATGATTACTTTACTACATATTCCATTAAAAATAATCCCTTAAGATATTACTACGTATTTTGCTTGTTTCCCAATTAGAAGTAATACATATAAGAATTTCTTATGAGTTGATTTATTGGAGTGCTTTATCCCTAGTGTTAGGACGGAATCCCCTTTTGACTCTGCGCCATGGATTCCACTATTATTAGTGAGGAAAAATGGGATAATTCCTTCATATTTATAGAGATAGGGGACATAATTCACATGGATATAGTCAGTCTTGCTTGGGCTGCTTTAATGGTAGTCTTTACATTTTCCCTTTCACTCGTAGTATGGGGAAGAAGCGGCCTCTAGAGGTACTACTAATTGTCGATCTAACTGTATCAATTTTTTGATAGTCAGAACATAAAGAACAAATAGATGTAGCAAATAAGAAGAATGGGTCTCTAGGTCAATTCCATATGTGGAATTGATATCCACATATATCAAGATAATATTGTAGATTGATCTACATCAATGTAAACCTCTGTTTTGATACTAGAGTACAACTTTGTAGATTGTACAACTTTAATACACTACAATAACACTAATAACTAGATAGTATGGTAGAAAGAAATAGATGATTCTTTCTTACCATACTATCGGAATACTTCCAATTATAGTCCGTTCATTTAGATGGGAATCCTTTTCATTTCGTCAATTTAAGAACTCGGAACCCAAGTTTTATTCAAAATAACTAATTATTTTGACTAACTGTTTTTACATAAATGATAAGTAGAAAAGCAGTAGGAACTAGAATGAATAGTGCAGTAGCAATAAATGCAAGAATATTAACTTCCATAATCTCATCGTTTTTTTTACTTCACAATAACTCGGGATTTGGTCCCATAGAGAGGATAAATCTTTTGCCTTTATTTAAAATTTAAATTCAATAAAAAAGATCTCGCTCGATTATCTTGAATCCGATCAATATCATGAATAACAATATCGGAACTATCAAATCAATTCGTTGTCGAGAATTGAATAGTATAACATAGGAAGTTCTTTTATCCATACCGAACCCAAACTTTGATTTCTGACCCCATCCAAAATTCCTTTATTTCTCATCCATTTCCTTTCTTTTTTTCTCTAACCTACTTTACGTCTTCCTTTCTTGTACAATTATTATCTAATGAAGTATCATCAGATTGCCCTTTCACTTCTATCAGTTACATAGTTACAAACCCAAACAAAGAATCAAAATAAAATAATAAAATAAGGATCACCCCTTGCTTTGGGAATGAAAGCCCCCAGCCCCTTTCATAAAAAAGGAGAGATTCATTGATGCATTTATTGGATCCGTCGGGACTGACGGGGCTCGAACCCGCAGCTTCCGCCTTGACAGGGCGGTGCTCTGACCAATTGAACTACAATCCCAGGGAAATAAGGGATCTAGCAGAAATTTTGATTCTTTTTTATCTCCG